TTGTTCAATTCTATCTTTTTTTATTTTTATTCTTTCTTTTCTATTCATCATGCAAAATAGAGGAACCCCTCTTTTGTTATACCATCAGGGTAATGATTCATCAACCTGCTAGTTCTTTTTATGAGGCACAAACGGGAGAATTTATCCTGGAAGCGGAAGAGCTGCTAAAACTGCGTGAAACCCTCACAAGGGTTTATGTACAAAGAACGGACAAACCCTTATGGGTTGTCTCGGAAGACATGGAAAGAGATGTTTTTATGTCAGCAACAGAAGCCCAAGCTTATGGAATTGTTGATGTTGTAGCGGTGGTTGAGTGAAAAGCCCGGATTTTTTCGCGCAAATTCTCGATTTCCTATTTTATATTTTTGCTGAATTTACTAGAAAATTAAATAGAAGTAATTAAAAATCATCAGGTTAGGATCGATCTAAACCAGCCCATTATTTATATGATATGATTCAACATGCCAACTATTAAACAACTTATTAGAAATACAAGACAGCCAATCAGAAATGTCACAAAATCCCCCGCGCTTCGGGGATGCCCTCAGCGTCGAGGAACATGTACTAGGGTGTATGTGCGACTCGTTCAGATCATGAGCTGGGATAAAAGAAAGAAAACCTTTTCTAGTATCAATGATCAGTACCGGGGAATAGGATAGAATAGAAAAAGAAGTCCGTTCAATTCAGTATAAAAAAAAAATCTATCCATTCTATTGTGTATGAAATTTATGGTTTCCATTGGTGCAAATCCAATCACCTCAATTTAAGATAAGAAGCAATTCTCCATTGGTAGCAAATGGTTATCCATTAAGCGGAGAAAATCCTACTTAAAAATAAAAACATAAAACTTAGGCCCCTCTTGCAAGAACGGACTAACAGGGTTAGCTACCCAGCCAACTTTCATAATTAAATACCGTTACTGTGTAAGTAGATCTAATCGTGAAAGACCTATTACTAGATAATTCATGGGTAGAGCCAAAGAATGTGAACTATACAAGTTACCAATAACATTGATTAAATGAAGTAAAGGCTCCGGTGTATAGAGAAAACCTCACCGTTTAAGAAGTAACCATATAAACGAAGGAAGCCACTATTTCTTTATCCATTTATATTTTTTATTTATTATATTTTGATACCTAGTAAAATGAAATTTCTTATTTCGAAGTGAAATGTCTAGAAAAAAGAAAAATAGCGGTCGGGAAGGTTATAGTAGCCAAAGTCATTGGAATTTTTAGTTTATACATTGGAAAAAAGCTTTGTTATTAATAGACTAGGAAAGGTAAAAAGAATAACTGAAAGAAAGGAAATCTATTAGTTATTCGTCAAAGTTTCATTTATTCAATGACCAGAATTAGACGGGGAAATATAGCTCGGAGACGTAGAACAAAAATTCGTTTATTTGCATCAAGCTTTCGAGGGGCTCATTCAAGACTTACTCGAACAATTACTCAACAGAAAATAAGAGCTTTGGTTTCGTCGCATCGGGATAGGGATAAGCAAAAGATAAATTTTCGCCGTTTGTGGATCACTCGAATAAACGCAGTAATTCGTGAAATAGGGGTATCCTATAGTTATAGTAGATTAATACACGACCTATATAAGAAACAGGTGCTTCTTAATCGTAAAATACTTGCACAAATAGCTATATCAAATAAAAATTGTCTTTATATGATTTCCAATGAGATCATAAAAGAAGTACATTGGAAAGAATCCACCGGAATAATTTAAACGGAGTTCCCCGGAGAATGAACTCCGGGAGGGTAAAGTCAAAATAAATATGATAAAAAAATAGTAAAACTGAATGAACACACTCAAAAAAATCTTTATTCTTGCCCGATTCTTTTTTTTTCTTACGACACGATAATTAAATCCATATTTTTCGAACAAAACATCAATCTGCGTTTGAGTTCGGATTTTACTTTTTTTTAGTCAAGTGAAGAAAGAGTAAGCCTATTTATTTCTGGCTCGAAGACCCGCAGTTCTGGTGGTCGACTCGGTTCTTTCAAACTGTTTTTCATTATTAAGAAAAGGTAACAAAGATAAAATACGAGCTTGTTTTATAGCAATAGTAATTAATCGTTGTTGTTTCAAGGTCAATCTATTCACCCGTCTAGATAATATTTTTCCTTGTTCGCTAATAAATCGACTAATTAAACTCATGTTTCTATAATCAATTCGATCCCCCGATTGAATCGGGGGCAAACGCCTACGAAAAGATCGCTTGGATTTAAGAAAAGGCCGCTTGGATTTATCCATGGTTTGTTTAGTTTATTCCTTATCCCGAAAATCCTATTTCGGTCGGATCTAAAATGAATTAGAATAAATAGGATTTGGTTTGTTTATATTTAATTATGTTATATATAGAATATTTAACTATGTTCTATATAGAAATGTCATTTTTACCCTTCCTTGGAAGGGTTACATACAAGTGCTCGATTCGATCTATTTCTTTATCTCCCCATGAATCATATGTTTGTAACAAAATGGACAGAATTTTCTCAATTCCAATCGATTAGGCGTGTTGTGACGATTCTTTTCAGTAATATATCTGGAAATACCCGTTGATACCTTATTAACACCATTTCGAACACAACCGGTACATTCCAAAATAACCGTTATTCGGACATCTTTTCCCTTGGCCATGAACCCCCTTTGGATTTTTGATTTACTCAACTCTTCTATTTTCGATCCGAAACGAAGAAGAAGGAAGGAAGGATAAATAGAAGTTATTAACTTGAAATCCAATTATGAAAACTTTCGCTGCAATCAATATACTAAAAAAATTTCTAAACTTTATTTCAAATTCAAATCACAGTATTTCATTTACATTTAAGTACCTTGTATAAGAGTCTTGTCCTAGATCTAGGCCCCACCCTGTTTATTCTACCTCCATCCCTAGTTAATTTTTGAATTGAATAATTTATTTAATTCAAACTTGAACCCAAGTCTCGAAGCTGTTGAATACACCTTTTCTTTTTTTCTCTTTCCTCCCTCTTATTCTAAAAGGAAAAAGGGAAAAAAGAGAAAAAGGGGGCAAAGGATTAGTCACAAATATTTAATTGTATCTCGAATCTCCGTTATTTGGTACCGTATCAATAACTAGAATCAAAAAAAGGGGAATGTCAATGCATCTGGGAAAAAACGATTAATCTCTATCAATAGACCTGCTAAAGACCCGAACCATAGAGTACTTAATACCGGTGCCACGGAAAGATATGTTTTTAGATCTCGCATTGAAAAATTTCCTTCCTTCTTTTATTGTAATCTAAAATGGTAATACATAAATGATCAGATGCATATGCAGTTAAGAACCTTGTACACGGAATCCCTAATTCAAATTGAAATGTACAACTATCCAGTAAATAAAATTTTTTCTTAAAACATAAAAAAACGCTCCTCTCTTCCCGAACATTCCCGAAAACTACTCATTTATTTTTACGACAGGTTCCGTTCCGTATTTCATACGTATATAAGACTTTTCTTTTACTATTATTATATGTTAAATGGGACCAAAAAGACGAAATGCCCATATAAATTGTATATATCAATGGAGGAAATAACGATGTGGAAAACAAAACAGGAATTCTATACAATGACACTGTAGACCAATTGGAGGGATGTAGCGCAGCTTGGTAGCGCGTTTGTTTTGGGTACAAAATGTCACAGGTTCAAATCCTGTCATCCCTACCTATTACTTCTTCGTTGAGCAGTAACGAGGGATTAATTAAGATCGATTCCAATATCCAATAATATATATATAATAATATATAATTAAACTGGGGTTAAAAAAGTGTCTTTACAGTCTTCTCTTTTCTGATAAGAAAGCGCTCTTAGTTCAGTTCGGTAGAACGCGGGTCTCCAAAACCCGATGTCGTAGGTTCAAATCCTACAGAGCGTGATTTCATCCTTATTTTTCTTAGATCAAATTAGACTGAAAGAGCTTCACTAACTTGAACCGCAATCTGAATTTGACCTCCTTTGTATTAAATAAAGTAGGAGGTCAATCAAAAAAAGCGATAGTAATTAATCAAAGGTCCGATTGATCACCACGCCTGTATTGTAAATATGCAGTTACGAATAATCCAGCCAAAGTAACAGGAATTAGACCTAACACGATTCCAAATAGAAAAACTTCAATCATTGCAATTTATTTGAAAGGAGAAAAAGGAGGTAATATCTATACCTAAATATTAATCTGAATTACCATGAATCTCAATGACCAAGAATTTGCAATTTATACAGAATCCTATCGAAAGATTTATTTTTATGAATTGTGCATTTCAAATACTAATTTCAGATAAGTCGTATCTTGCTCAGACCAATAAATAGAGCTGAGGTTACCGTTAAAGCCGCTAGTAGAAAACCAAAATAACTAGTTATAGTAGGCATGAAGGAGCTAAATGAAATATGTTCTTTTTGTACATATATGTTTCTAAAAAAGCACTTACCTAAGTTTCCTTTTTCAAAAAAAAAATAGGGGATATTCAATTGATTAATCTATCATTATAGACGGTACTAACAAAGATAAAGTGACAGGCGTATAAAAACAAATTGATTCATCATTTACCACATCTACCCATCCCGCGATTCCAATCAACCGATTCATTGAGCAACTCTTGGGGGAAAACTTATATAAACTAATAAAAAGAATTGGGCCGTGTAACTTCACTCAAAAATTAAACCTTTTTAATTTTTAAAATGATTACATTCTGGAAGAATAAAAGAAAACTTTTTTATTGTCTCGAATCCTATTTATATTTTTTATATTTTAGAGCCAACGTAAACCTTATAAAAAAGATTACTTTCGTTTTAACTCATTAGATTCCGGAATAGGTTCATTCACTTAATATCTTGAATGAACGAGAAGAAAAAAGTTATCACTCAATCACTCGAAAAAAGAAAATATTTCTTTTGGTCCAACTAGGTTAGTAATTTCTATTATCTTTTATTTTTTACGTTCTACATTTTATCTTTCCGTATTCTATTATAAAACCTCGTTC